AAGAATAGAGTTTCATTTCGCAAAGCAATAAAAAAGGCTATTGAATTAACCGAACAGGCAGAGACAAAAGGAATTCAAGTACAAATTGCAGGTCGCCTCGACGGAAAAGAAATTGCACGTGTCGAATGGATCAGAGAAGGTAGGGTTCCTCTACAAACCATTCGAGCTAAAATTGATTATTGTTCCTATGGAGTCCGAACGGTCTATGGAGTATTAGGCATCAAAATTTGGATATTTGGGGAATAAGAATACTTTCCCTGTCTTTACTCTTTACACTATATCCTGATAAAAAAAAATAGAATAAAAAAAAACTTTTTCTTTTCATGCTTTTTCTCTTAAATCAAAAAAATAAGCAATTCTATAGGTTTGAATAAAAACTTGATTGATGATTTCATATAATTGCTATGCTTAGTGTGCGACTCGTTGGTTTTTTTTATAGGATAGGATAGAATTCCAAAAAAATGGACAGACCCCTACTGTGAACTAATAACTATAGAACTAATAACCAACTCATCGTTTCACATTATCTGGATACAAAAAAGCAGTCAAGATATGATATATTGGTCATATCATTGTAGCAACTGAAATCTTTCTTACATAAACAAAAAAAAAATAAATCTGATTATGATATAAAAAAAATATGCAGATGGAGGGAAGGTTGAGAGAAAGAAAGAAAAAGAATATCAATGATATAGGATTCCAATATATGTAAGGTTTATGAGTCATCTCATAAAAGGCAGTGTAATAAAGCATCAATACTGATTCATCCATAAGTATATGAATCTATTCATAGAAAAAAATCAAGAGCCTCGAGCCAATAAAGACTAAAAAGATTTGACTCAAGAACAAATTTCATGAGGGGCTCCATTGTAGAATTCAAACCTAACCATTAATTGCGAAGCGATGGGAACGATGGAACCTATGAATACGTAAGATTCTATTGAAAAATGAATCCTAATAATTCATTAGGTGGGATGGCGGAACGAACCAGGGACCAATTCATTTATTCCGAGAATTCATGAGCTAACCCTACAACTAAAATAGATATTGAAAGAGTAAATATTCGCCCGCGAAGGTTTTTCTTAGATTACTCAATCTCCTTTTACATTACTCAATCTTGTTCGATCCGATATGATAATATGATCAAAGGCAAAACAAAATAAAGATTCGTTATAAAAAAACCACATTATCTCATTATCTAGAAATAGGAATAATTATCTAGAAAAAAAATACATGTTTAAGTATATATCCAAACAAGATATAGAAATTTCTAATAGATTAGATGAAATCTCAAAGAATCCATGATTCAGTATATTTTCATAAAATTCGAAAATTCGAATCGTTTCATTCGCGATGAGCCGGATGAGAAGAAACTCTCATGTCCGGTTCTGTAGTAGAGATGGAATTGAGAAAGAACCATCAACTATAACCCTAAAAGAACCAGATTTCGAAAACAACATAGAGGAAGAATGAAAGGAATATCTTATCGAGGTAATCGTATTTGTTTCGGTAAATATGCTCTTCAGGCACTTGAACCCGCTTGGATCACATCTAGACAAATAGAAGCAGGGCGACGAGCAATGACAAGAAATGTGCGCCGTGGTGGAAAAATATGGGTACGTATATTTCCAGACAAACCAGTTACGGTAAGACCTACGGAAACACGTATGGGTTCGGGTAAAGGATCTCCCGAATATTGGGTAGCTGTCGTTAAACCAGGTAGAATACTTTATGAAATGGGCGGAGTAGCAGAAAATATAGCCAGAAAGGCTATTTCAATAGCGGCGTCCAAAATGCCTATACGAACTCAATTTATTATTTCGGGATAGGAACGTAGAACCAAAGAAAAGAAGTCTTGGGGATAAAAAAACAATTGCAGGTTTCTTTTTGACAAACAATATTTCTTTTTTTTTTTTACTTCGCCCTTTGCATTAACATTGAAAGAACAGATTCAAAAATGATATGATTCAACCTCAAAGCCATTTGAATGTAGCGGATAACAGCGGGGCCCGAGAATTAATGTGTATTAGAATCATAGGAGCTAGTAATCGCCGATATGCTCATATCGGTGACATTATTGTTGCTGTGATCAAGGAAGCATTACCAAACACACCTCTAGAAAGATCAGAGGTGATCAGAGCTGTAATTGTACGTACTTGTAAAGAACTTAAACGTGACAACGGTATGATAATACGATATGATGATAATGCTGCAGTTGTGATTGATCAAGAAGGAAATCCAAAAGGAACTCGAGTTTTTGGTGCGATTGCCCGAGAATTGAGACAGTTAAATTTCACTAAAATAGTTTCATTAGCACCTGAGGTATTATAAGATGAGATCATACGTAAGATAGTTATATTATACATAGTATTTGGATGAAATAGATTAATTAGTGGATTAGGTTGTATCTGACGCATATCCCTTTATTTAATAAAATAGAAAAATAAAAAAATAAATAAAAAATAGCATGTTGATTATATCAAAAATGGGAGGCAACCAA